TCAATTTGGAAAAAACTTATTGTCAGCCTCTTTCAGATATGAATCTATCTGATTCAGAAGGGAATAACTTGCATCAGTATCTCAGTTTCAATTCAAACATGGGTTTGATTCACACTCCATGTTCTGAGAAGTATTTACCATCCGGAAAGAGGAAAAAACGGAGTCTTTGTCTAAATAAATGCGTTGAGAAAGGGCAGATGTATAGAACCTTTCAACGAGATAGTGCTTTTTCAAATCTCTCAAAATGGAATCTGTTCCAAACATATATGCCATGGTTCCTTACTTCGACAGGGTGCAAATATCTCAATTTCACCCTTTTAGATACTCTTTCAGACCCATTGCCGATACTGAGTAGTAGTCAAAAATTTGTATCCATTTTTCATGATATGATGCATGGATCAGATATATCACGGCCAATTCCTCAGAAGATTCTTCCACAATGGACTCTGATAAGTGAGATTTCGAGTCAATGTTTACAGAATCTTCTTCTGTCCGAAGAAATGATTCATCGAAATAATGAGTCACCCGTTCCATTGATATGGGCACATCTGAGATCAACAAATGCTCGGGAGTTCCTCTATTCCATCTTTTTCCTTCTTCTTGTTGCTGGATATCTCGTTCGTATACATCTTCTCTTTGTTTCCCGAGCCTCTAGTGAGTTACAGACAGAGTTAGAAAAGATCAAATCTTTGATGATTCCATCATACATGATGGAATTTAGAAAACTTCTGGATAGGTATCCTACATCTGAACTGAATCCTTTCTGGTTAAAGAATCTCTTTCTAGTTGTTCTGGAACAATTAGGAGATTCTCTGGAAGAAATACGGGGTTCTGCTTCTGGTGGCAACATGCTATTGGGTGGTGGTCCCGCTTATGGGGTCAAATCAATACGTTCTAAGAAGAAATATTGGAAGATCAATCTCATCGATCTTGTAAGTATCATACCAAATCCCATCAATCGAATCATTTTTTCGAGAAATACGAGACATCTAAGTCGTACAAGTAAAGAGATCTATTCATTGATAAGAAAAAGAAAAAACGTGAACGGTGATTGGATTGATGAGAAAATAGAATTCTGGGTCGCGAACAGTGATTCGATTGATGATGAAGAAAGAGAATTCTTGGTTCAGTTCTCCGCCTTAACGACAGAAAAAAGGATTGATCAAATTCTATTGAGTCTGACTCATAGTGATCATTTATCAAAGAATGACTCTGGTTATCAAATGATTGAACAACCGGGATCAATTTCCTTACGATACTTAGTTGACATTCATCAAAAGGATCTAATGAATTATGAGTTCAATAGATCCTGTTTAGCAGAAAGACGGATATTCCTTGCTCATTATCAGACAATCACTTATTCACAAGCCTCGTGTGGGGCTAATAGTTTTCATTCCCCATCTCCTCATGGAAAACCCTTTTCGCTCCGCTTAGCCCTATCCCCTTCTAGAGGTATTTTAGTGATAGGTTCTATAGGAACTGGACGATCCTGTTTGGTCAAATACCTAGCGACAAACTCCTATGTTCCTTTCATTACGGTATTTCCGAACAAGTTCCTGGATGACAAGCCTAAAGGTTATCTTATTGATGATATCGATATTGATGATAGTGACGATATTGATGATAGTGACGATATTGATGATGACCTTGATATTGATACGGAGCTGCTAACTATGACGAATGTGCTAACTATGTATATGACGCCGAAAATAGACCTATTTGATATCACCCTTCAATTCGAATTAGCAAAAGCAATGTCTCCTTGCATAATATGGATTCCAAACATTCATGATCTGCATGTGAATGAGTCGAATTACTTATCCCTCGGTCTATTAGAGAACTATCTCTCCAGGGATTGTGAAAGATGTTCCACTGGAAAGATTCTTGTTATTGCTTCGACTCATATTCCCCAAAAAGTGGATCCCGCTCTAATAGCTCCGAATAAATTAAATACATGCATTAAGATACGAAGGCTTCTTCTTCCACAACAACGAAAGCACTTTTTCATTCTTTCATATACTAGGGGATTTCACTTGGAAAAGAAGATGTTCCATACTAACGGATTCGGGTCCATAACCATGGGTTCCAATGCGCGAGATCTTGTAGCACTTATCAATGAGGCCCTATCAATTAGTATTACACAGAAGAAATCCATTATAGAAACTAATACAATTAGATCAGCTCTTCATAGAAAAACTTGGGATTTTCGATCCCAGATAAGATCGGTTCAGGATCATGGGATCCTTTTCTATCAGATAGGAAGGGCTGTTACACAAAATGTACTTCTAAGTAATTGCCCCATAGATCCTATATCTATCTATATGAAGAAGAAATCATGTAAGGGAGGGGATTCTTATTTGTACAAATGGTACTTCGAACTTGGAACGAGCATGAAGAAATTAACGATACTTCTTTATCTTTTGAGTTGTTCTGCCGGATCGGTCGCTCAAGATCTTTGGTCTTCATCCAGACACGATGAAAAAAATTGGATCACTTCTTA